AGTCTAGGGTCTATCGGTAAGGACGTGAAATACGAAATAACAAGGGAGAGACTTTGAACTTGTTTATCCTAACTGAAAAGGGTGCATTGAATAGTTAATTGAAACATCTTACTAGACTATGAGGAATACATCAACCGAGATTCCGTGCGTAGCGGCGAGCGAGAGCGGAAATTGTCTCAAACAGATAATTAAGATGATTGGACATCTAGACTAAACCCCGATAGACACCTATAGAGAAAGTACCGTGAGGGAAAGACTTAGAATTGGTTCACAAAGTTACCTTTTGCATAATGGGCCTGCAAGATAAGATTTGGCAAGCTTAAGTAGTAAATGAAGGCGTAGTGAAAGCAAGAGAAAACTCGTCAGTCAAATCCCCCGAAACCAAGTGATCTAACCATGGCCAGGTAGGGGTATCTCTCCACACTCCTGACCGAACCAGTGATTGTGGCAAAAATCTTGGATGAGCTGTGGTTAGCGGTGAAATACTAGTCGAACTTGGATATAGCTGGTTCTCTACGAAACTTATCTTAGTAAGGCACTCCAAGTTGATTCGCCCCCAAACCAGGGGGCCCGAATTACTGGGGTAGCAAGACTATGGCGATAAGGCCTCTAGTCAAAAGGGGTAAGCCCTAACCAGAAATTAAAGTCACTAATACAGATTAAGTGTATAAAGAGGGTCCAACTTAGACAAACAGGAAGTAGGCTCGGAAACAGCCATCTGCACAGGAAAACGTAAAAGTTCACTGAATGAGCTAGGAAACTCTAAGAATTAAGGTGGCTAAATCTGTAACTGAAATTCTGGAAGCCAGATGGCAACCGCAAGGAAGCATTAACCGGCTTGGTAGTAGAGCGTTCTGTATACTGCGTTACCGCACCTCGTGAGATAAACAGAAGTGATAATGCAGGCATGAGTAGTATAAGATTCACTCCCAAACAAAATACTTATACAGCTTCTAAGGGCATTGCGCCCGATGGATTATAATTCTTGGACTTGTTCAGGAAAATTATTATAGTGCTATGCACTTTCGATTGTTACTTATGGGACTTAGATCTAGGCATAATTCCTCTTAAGGAACTCGGCAAAATAAGATCTCGACTGTTTACCAAAAACATAGCTCTCTGCTAAAGGTTTACTGAAGTATAGAGGGTGAATTCTGCCCAATGGTTGTATAGTGAAACTGAGGACTAACGTCTAAAGCGAAACCCAACTGAATGGCCGCGGTAACTCTGACCGTGATAATGTAGCACAATAAATAGCCAATTAATTGTTGGCGGGTATGAATGGAACCACGAGGGTCTTACTGTCTCAAGAGGAAAGCCGATGAAATTATAGTTGTAGTGAAGATACTACATAAACATTGTAAGACGAAAAGACCCTATCGAGCTTTACTGGATACCGATAGCGTTAATTTAGAATGATCAATACTTAGTATCCTAATTCTGAGTTAATAATTTTTGTTGGTAGGACAGTTTAGTTGGGGCGACTACCTTTGAATAAGAAACGAAGGCGAGCTTATGGTATTATTGAAATCTCATTAGCCTCACAGTGAGGGGGACACCCCTAGCTGGCACAAGGAACACATAATAATGGGCTCCTATGTGGGCGATAGTGACCCGATATGATTATCCAAAATAAATATCGAAAGCGGATAAAAGCTACCGTAGGGATAACAGCGTAATATTGTCGGAGAGTTCTTATCGAGGACAGTGTTTGCGACCTCGATGTTGAATTGCGGTGCCCTGGTGCTGTAGAAGGTACCTCAGGTTGGTCTGTTCGACCATGAAAACCGTACATGATTTGAGTTCAGAGCGTGGTGACACAGCTCGGTTTCTATCTACAATGTTCAATCCCAACTTTCTGAGTCCTAGTACGCAAGGAATGGTCTCAGCGATGCTCGACTATATTGGCCCCATCGACGTAATCAACTTCTGGCTGCTGCAAAGAAGGAGAATGAAGGGTTTAGGGATTAATAGGTGCCATGTGGGTGCATAGCCCCTGGTACCCTATGGAATTAACACTAGGGCTCATCGTACTAATAGTGTTGACGTATGGATTAAAGGCCCCCACTCTAAGATTGGCAACACTCTGTTTAGGAGTTTTACTACTTATGAGTGCTGTGGGGGCTGGGGGGTTATTCGCTGAGCCCCATCTGTTATGTTGGACACAGGCTATTAAGATGTTGGTGATGTTAAGTGGGTTAGCTGTACTATGTATGCTGGACCATCGAACATCGCACCGATCAAGCTCTTTATTGATTTTATTAGTGATCTTAGGTAATTTATTACTTATTGGGTCAACAAATTTAATTACGATATATTTAGCATTAGAAATGCAAACATTATGTATGTTTATCTTAGTGGCTTATAATAAAAACTCATTGTTATCAGCAGAAGCTGGATTGAAATACTTTGTGTTAGGGGCATTATCTTCGGGGTTGTTCCTGTTTGGTTGCGCCCTAATTTATGGCTCCACAGGAGAGCTTGAACTTCAATTTATTCGTATGAGTCTAATATCTTATGGAGCATTAGCTGGTAAGTGTCTTATTACTGTATCATTACTATTTAAAATGTCTGCAGCCCCATTTCACATGTGGGCCCCAGATGTCTACGAGGGGGCTCCAACTTGGGTGGCCGCGCTGTTATCTATTGTGCCTAAATTGGGGGTACTAGCTATTATAGTACAAATAGGCCTAAATGAAATAGGGTTATTAATGGCCGCGTTAATCTCTTTGGTTATTGGGGCCATAGGGGCCTTAAATCAAACTCGTATAAAAAGATTATTAGCTTACAGCGGTATAGGCCACATAGGGTTTGTGTTGTTAGGAATAGCTATCGGGTCTATAGAAAGTATTCAGGCTAGTTTAATGTATATGGGTGCTTACATATTAACTCAAGTATTACTTTGGTCTGTAGTATTAATTATCTCGCCTAAAAGAGATATGCTTATTGAATTTAGTGGTATTTCAAGATTAAACCCAATCTTAGCGTTAGCATTAGCTGCAGGTTTATTGTCTACTGCAGGAATCCCCCCCTTAATTGGGTTTTTGACTAAGTGGTATATTATCTTAGCAGCTGTTGGTCAGGGCTACTATCTTAGCGCTTTAGTGGCTTTATTCTGTTCCGTAGTAGCTGGAGTCTATTACCTTAGATTAGTTAAAATTATGTTTTATCAACCTTTGTCGACACCTTTAGTAATAACAAATATACTAAATTCTCCACGTGAGACAGGTTTAGGCAAAGCCATATTAATAGGGGTAAGTTTGTATTTAGTATTAACAATTATAGTCTGTCCTAGTTTGTTTTTTCAGTTAACACATTTGATTATTTTAGATCTATTTCCATGTATCTTCTAGTAATATTAATACCGTTATTAAGCGCAGTCGGAAGCGGACTAGGAGGTCGTTATCTAGGGGGGAAAGGAGCCGGTTTGTTAACTTCTGTATGGGTTATCGCTAGTAGCCTTCTTTCTTTTGTATTATGTTATGAAATCCTTATTAATGGGTCCGCAGTATATATAGAGTTAGGAAGATGGATAGAGTCTGACTTACTAATAACTAATTTCGGCTTACAATTTGATGTAGTAACAGCTGTGATGTTAATAGTAGTAACCACAATTAGCGGGCTAGTTCATATATATTCTACAAGTTATATGAGAGAAGACCCCCATTTACCTAGATTTATGAGTTATCTGTCCTTATTTACCTTTTTTATGTTAGTTTTAGTTACTAGTAATAATTATGTGCAATTATTTATTGGTTGGGAAGGTGTCGGCTTATGTTCTTATTTATTAATTAACTTTTGGTTTACACGTATACAAGCTAACAAAGCAGCAATTAAGGCAATGTTAATTAATAGAATAGGAGATATAGGATTAATGTTGGCTATCATATTAATCTGGAAAGAATTTGGGGTATTAGATTACTGTAGTTTATTCTCCACCTTGTCTCCATCTTCAGCGTGTACTTGGATTTGTATATTACTAACTATAGGGGCCGTAGGAAAATCTGCCCAATTAGGGTTACATACTTGGTTGCCAGATGCTATGGAAGGTCCTACACCTGTCTCGGCTCTAATTCACGCAGCAACAATGGTAACAGCAGGAGTATTTTTAATTATTAGATCGGCCCCCCTTTTTGATCATTCTCCAACTGCAACAATTATTGTGGGGTTAGTTGGTTCTCTAACTGCTTTCTTTGCTGCCACAGTAGGATTAGTCCAATCGGATATAAAGAAAGTAATTGCCTATTCTACTTGTAGTCAACTAGGATACATGGTAATGGCCTGTGGTACTTATAGCTGTACAAGTAGTTTATACCACCTACTAACTCATGCTTTCTTTAAGGCCTTATTATTCTTGGGAGCAGGCTCAATAATTCATGCTCTTTTAGATGAACAAGATCTTAGGAAGATGGGGGGAATAATTAGGGGTCTACCTTTAACTTATATATTAATGTTAATTGGTTCATTGTCTTTGGCTGGTTTCCCCTATTTATCTGGATTTTACTCTAAAGATTTAATATTGGAGTTAACTTATAATAGTTATTGTTTAATATCGATTTATTGGTTGGCTTCAATTACGGCCTTCTTAACCGCTTTTTATTCATTTAGATTAATATACCTAAGCTTCGTATCTAAGCCCAATTTAACACGTATGAGCGCACAACATTTACAAGAAGCCGATTGGAACTTATTAGGCCCCTTGTTAGTATTGGGTGTAGGTAGTATTTTAGTTGGCTATATAGCTCAAAATATGGTATTTGCGCCAGGCATACGTCCCTTGCCGCTTGTGCCCACAGCAGTCGCTTTAGCGCCAGTTATTATGTCTGTTACAGGGATACTACTAGTGTTTATACTTCGTCCATATATTATATATTATATTACACGCCCTAGCATATATGGATTCTTATTTTATGCTTGGGAGTTTAACCAAATAGCAAATTATTATATTGGAAGCACAGCTTGGAAGTTCGGCCATGTTGTCTCTTACCGCACTATAGATAGGGGGATTTTAGAGATTTTAGGCCCTACTGGAATAGCCCGATTCTTAGTTGATAGAACTAAAGAGTTAAGCAACTTACAATCTGGTTTATTATTTAATTATGCATTAATGATATTAGTTGGGGCAGCTCTCGCACTTAAGTTCCTAGTCGCAAATTAAGCTAGGAACTATCGGTGGCTGTCGCAGCGAGTGCAATAGAATATGATATTAACTTGTATAGTGGGCTCTATATTAATAAGTATAGTAGTAATCGCATTAATTCCCAGGGAAGATAGTATGAAACTACGTCAACAAGCGTTGGAGTGGTCTCTGATAACATTCGCTCTTTCTATTTTATTATTAGTTAACCTTCATCAGGAAGCTCAGTTTCAACAGATAATAGAGTTCAGCTGGGTAAGTACAATAGGTTGGTTTGAAGGCTCTCCCATATTATTTGCTATTGACGGGATCTCTATATTTTTCATTGTACTAAGTACTTTGTTAACACCAATTTGTATTTTGGTAAGTTGGGACAGTATAAAGTTTTTTGTTAAAGAGTTTATTATTTGTCTTCTAGGTATTGAACTATTATTAATTGGAGTATTCTCAACATTAGATCTATTAATATTCTATGTGTTATTTGAGAGTATATTAATACCAATGTTTTTGATAATAGGAGTTTGGGGAGCCCGGGCAGAGAAGATAAAGGCTGCCTATTATTTCTTCTTTTATACTTTAGTTGGCTCAATATTAATGCTACTTAGCATAGCAGTCATTTATAGGATAACTGGCACAACTGACTACTTATCCCTAACTAACATTCAGATTGACAGTAACATTCAAATTTGGTTATTTATAGGCTTCTTCCTTAGTTTAGCCGTTAAGATACCAATGATACCTTTTCATATATGGCTGCCTCTTGCGCATGTTGAGGCCCCATTGGCTGGCTCCGTGATTCTAGCTGGGATATTATTAAAATTGGGCGGCTATGGATTCATTCGATTCGCTTGGCCCATTTTCCCTGAAGCAACAGAGTATTTAGCACCAATCATATTAACGTTATCATTAATAGCTGTAATATACGGGAGTTTAACTACTTGCAGGCAGGTGGATGCGAAACGTTTGATAGCTTATTCTTCAGTAGCTCATATGGGGATAGTAACAATAGGCCTATTTACCCATACAATGGAGGGTTTAATAGCTTCTATATTCTTAATGATAGCTCATGGAGTAGTTAGCCCGGCTTTATTTATAGCAGTGACATTGCTCTATGAAAGACATCATACAAGATTAATTAGATATTATAGAGGAGTGGTTATGACTATGCCCCTATTTTCTATCGTGTTTATGGTGCTTACTTTAGCTAATATTGCTGTTCCTCTTAGTTGTAACTTTGTCGGAGAATTTTTATCTTTAGTAGCTGCTTTTTCTACTAGTACGTCATTAGGAGTTCTCACTTCAACTAGTATGGTTATAGCTGCTGCTTACTCGTTATATTTATATAATAGAATCTGTTTTGGGCAACTTTCTCCATATTTAATATTTTCGAGAGATATCAATAGACGAGAGTTTAATGGGCAATTACCGCTAATAGTAGCTATTGTATTATTGGGGATAGTCCCATACCCCTTGATAGAGTTAGTTCGTGTATGTTTGCCTAGATTCTTATAATTTTCCTTTTCCTAACCTACTTGGTTTCATATGTGTATATATCTTATCTTTTTAACCTGGTAGAGGCAGGAGTTGAACCTGCATGATCAGATTATGAGTCTGAAAACTTACCATTAGTTGACTCTACAAGCTGAGCTTAGCTAAGCACTATGTAACCATGGCTCGGGTTAAGAACCCCACCAATAAATACATACATATAAAAACAACCAAACCACATCTACAAAATGCCAATACCAACTAGCAGCCTCAAAACCAAAATGATGATGACGAGTATAGTGATAACCTATTAATCTAGTTAAACACACAGATAAAAATATAGTTCCAATAATAACATGAAAACCATGAAAACCTGTAGCTATAAAAAAGGTTGAGCCGTACACGGAGTCTGAGATTGTAAAAGGCGCTTCGTAATACTCCATAGCTTGTAGGGCCGTGAATAGAATCCCAAGTATGACTGTGCAAGTAAGTGATTGTATGGCCTCTAATCTCTGCCCGCTAATTATGGCATGATGTGCCCATGTAACTGTTGCCCCCGAACTAAGTAATATAGCTGTATTTAATAAGGGCACAGAAAATGGGTCCAACACTTCTATACCAACAGGGGGCCAAACAGCTCCTAACTCTACAGTAGGGGATAAGCTGCTATGAAAGAAAGCCCAAAAGAACGCAAAAAAGAAGCAAACTTCAGAAGCAATGAAAAGGATCATGCCGTATCTTAATCCTCTTTTTACTATCTGAGTATGATGTCCTTGAAAAGTGGCTTCTCTAATAACATCTCTCCACCAAACAATCATTGTTAGTATTAATGTAATTGCACCTAAATACATTATCCATGCATAACTATAATGAAAATATAATACTGAGCCCACTGTAACCAGTAATGCCCCAATTGCGCCTATATAAGGCCATGGACTAGGATCCACTAAATGATAAGGGTGATAAGCCTTACTCATGGAGACTAATACTCCTTTGGCTAATGTAGATTTAGAGTATCATTAATGTATATGGCAGTTAACAGACAAAATACATATGCTTGAATCAAGGCCACGGCAATTTCTAGTAAAGTTATAAAAACCATTACTAATATTGGGCCTAAGCTTAATACTAACATTCCATTACTAATCATTGCAAACCCAAAACTTGCTAATATAGCAAATAAAAGATGCCCAGCAGATAAATTAGCAGCTAATCGAACACCTAAAGAGATTGCCCGGGAAATATAGCTAATTGTTTCGATTATGACTAAAAGGGGGGCTAATAATAAAGGAGCTCCACTAGGCATCATCATTGAAGCAAAGTTCCAACGGAATCGTGTTATCCCCAATATTGTTACTGCCATTAAAATAGACAAACTTAATCCGAAAGTTACAATAATATGGGCAGTTGGAGTAAATACATAGGGAAATAGGCCGAAAAGATTTAATCCAGCAATAAACACAAATAAAGTTATAATAAGAGTAAAATATTGAGTTCCCTTGTTAGCTGTGGAGTCTTTCACTAATCCTAAAAAGTGGGTATAAACAATCTCTTGTATAGATTGCAGTCTTGTAGGTATTAGTTTATATGAACAACTTCCTATTAATACTACAGCTAATAGGACAAGCATCATAATAGAAGAATTAGTAATTATTCCCCCAATTATCCGAACTACATTAAACTGATCAAAGAAAGAAGCTGCCATACGAAGTATATGGAGTTAATGAAGTTGATAGGTCTTCATTATCTATGGAGTATATCTTGTAATATAGTATATGCTCTATTAACCCCGAGCCCTTTGCTGGGGGCTGCCCCCTCTTCCTGTAATATACTTCTTATCCGTAAGTTATTCTGAATTTTAGGCAAAATATACAAACTCATAACACTATAAAGTGCTAACAAGATTATTAATGTCCAGCTATATTGAGTTAAATAAGCAGTTATATCTAAGTGAGGCATTGTCTAAAGATCAGCACACAATGAGGATAGCCAGCTGATATATTTATCCATGCTAACGGCTTCTATGACAATAGGCATAAAGGAGTGATTAGCGCCGCATAGCTCGGAACATTGACCGTAAAATATTCCCGGTCTTTTAACTAAAAATCCAGTTTGATTAAGACGTCCAGGTACAGCGTCCATTTTCATAGCTAATGAGGGCACAGCAAATGAGTGAAGCACATCTGCTCCTGTGACTAAAACTCTGACATAAGTGTCAATGGGAACAACCATTCTATTGTCAACTTCTAATAGTCGAAGATCGCCAGGTTCAAGCTCAGTAGTAGGAACCATGTAAGAATCAAATTCTAAGGTACTATCTTCACCCGGAGTGATTTGATAGTCTGAGTACTCATAAGACCAATACCATTGATGCCCTATGGCTTTTACTGTCACACCTGGTTCTACTACTTCATCCATCAAATAAAGTAATTTCAAAGAAGGGAATGCTATAAACACTAATATAATTGCTGGAATTATAGTCCAAACAATCTCTATTGTGGCCCCCTCAACAAGATAGCGATGATAGGCTTGGCCTGTCAAACCCCTAATAATTAACCATAATACAGCTGTTATAACAATAATTAAAATAAACATAATTTGGTTATGAAGAAATAGAATTTCTTCCATAATAGGACTAGCAGCATCTTGGAAGCCTAGTTGAAATGGCTCAGCCACGTCGCGTAAGAACGAGGCCTCTAATAATGCATTAATTGGAGTTTTCATTCTTCTCTAGCCCCGTTACTTTGTTGATACATCCAAAAGCTTTAGGGAAATAGGAAGAAATGTTCTCACCTACTCCAGATTACTTTTAATCTAGAGTAAGCATGAACAAATATCTTACACGTTGGCTATTTTCTACTAATCATAAAGATATAGGTACTTTATATTTACTATTTGGGGCTTTTTCTGGAATGGCGGGAACAGCTTCGAGTATGCTAATACGGCTAGAACTGTCAGCTCCGGGTAGTATGTTAGGAGATGATCATCTATATAATGTGATTGTAACATCACATGCTTTATTAATGATTTTCTTCTTGGTAATGCCAGTAATGATTGGGGGATTCGGTAATTGGTTTGTACCAATTATGATTGGTGCGCCTGATATGGCTTTTCCTAGATTAAACAATATTAGTTTCTGGTTATTACCACCTTCTCTAATACTATTGGTTGGTTCTATGTTTGTGGAACAGGGGGCAGGTACCGGTTGGACCATTTATCCTCCATTAGCAAGTATTCAAGCTCATTCAGGGGGAGCAGTGGACATGGCCATATTTAGCTTACATCTAGCTGGGGTATCCTCCATTTTAAGTTCTATTAACTTTATAACTACTATAATTAACATGAGGGTTCCTGGTATGAGTATGCATAGATTACCTCTATTTGTATGGTCTGTATTAATTACTACTATACTGTTATTGTTATCGTTACCAGTATTAGCGGGTGCAATTACAATGTTATTAACAGATAGGAATTTTAATACAACATTCTTTGACCCTGCAGGAGGGGGAGATCCTATTTTATTCCAGCATTTATTCTGGTTTTTTGGGCACCCCGAAGTCTATATATTAATTCTGCCGGGATTTGGTATTGTATCTCAAATTATACCCACATTTTCCGCTAAGCAGCATATTTTTGGTTATTTAGGTATGGTGTATGCTATGATTTCTATTGGAATCCTAGGATTTATTGTTTGGGCCCACCATATGTTTACCGTTGGTATGGATGTTGACACTCGTGCCTACTTTACTGCAGCTACTATGATTATTGCTGTTCCCACCGGAATTAAGATATTTAGCTGGTTAGCCACCATATATGGGGGAAGCCCGCGACTTGATACACCTATGTTATGGGCTATTGGGTTTGTGTTCTTATTTACCATTGGTGGTTTAACCGGAGTTATATTAGCTAATAGTTCCTTAGATATATTATTACACGATACTTATTATGTAGTGGCCCACTTCCATTACGTGTTATCTATGGGGGCCATATTTGCCATATTTGGTGGATACTATTATTGGTTCGGTAAAATTACAGGCTTTAGTTATAATGAGTTATATGGTAAGATCCATTTCTGGATTATGTTTATCGGAGTTAATTTAACTTTCTTCCCCCAACATTTCTTGGGTTTAGCTGGGTTACCTCGAAGATACTCCGATTTCGCCGATGCTTACCAAGATTGGAACTTAGTTAGTTCTTGCGGAGCTGTAATAGCACTAGTAGGAATTATATGGTTTATTTACTTGACTTACGAAGCATTAGCAGCCGAAAGACCATTTAAGAGTTGGTCAGCTTCACCTAACTCATTAGAATGGTCTTTAGACTCTCCGCCTGCTTTTCATACTTATAATGAATTACCGTTTGTCTATCAGAGTAATCTATCAAAGTAAATTGAGTCATGGGGATGATTTTAATATTATTTCCACACTACTCCTTTGACCTTGGGGAGTTTATAAGGCAATGTGTTCTTCTAATACATGCAAGGCCCTATGGGGCCATACGGGTGAGGATAAAACGGAGATTATCTCGGTTGACGTATTAGAATAGGTGGGATAGTGGCCCACCTGGTCGAAGATGCGTAGTATAGCCACACTTTCACTGTAACAAGGGGAAGACATTTTGGCAGCAGTAGAGAATCTTGTGCAATGGGTAAACGCTTGACACAGGGTTTCACACTGAGGTCTGTCTAACTAAGTGCCAGCAGACGCGGTTAAACTTAGAGGCCCAGTTTTTATTTCGCATTAGGCGTAAAAGTATGTAGTGAAGCATGAGGAAAAAGTAAGGGAAACCTCTTGGTAGCGGTAAAATGTTTGAAGCAAGAGTGGAAGTCCGAAGGTGGAGACTCCTTACTCCGTTCATGGTACGTCTTCATGAAATACGAAAGCTTGGATAGCAAACAGGATTAGATACCCTGGTAGTCCTTGCCCTAAACTTATACAATAGCTTTATTAGCGAATAACCTTATTGTATGCCTGAATACTATGATCGCAAGATTGAAACTCAAAAGGCTTGGCTGTTCACTGTTTGAATCAGAGGAGCGTGTAATTTAATACGATGATCCGCGTGTCACCTTACCTTTCCTTGAAAGCGAGCCCCTAAAGGGACCGCTCAGGCATTGCATGGCCGTCGTCAGGATAACAATAAATGTTATCCTTAACCCTATTATGGATTAAGTCAGGTGTCATGGTCTTTATGGAAAGGGATATTATGCGCTACATTCTCCTACACAACATATATAGTAAATTAGGAGGCGGAGATTCTCTGAAATGGGAATCTTAAGTAGGATTTGATAGTAATCGGGAAGTAGAGCGTTCCGGTGAACTCTAACCCAGTGTTAGCACAAATCGCCCGTCGTCCCCTTCAAGTTAAGGATACGAGACGCCCCAGGCGGGGTTATCCCTCCTTTTCGAGAACGGGTAAGTCGTAACATAGTAAGGGTAAGGGAACTTGTTCTTGGGCCACAGGCTACGTTCAATACGTACTTGGCCACCCGGTAACTAGGATGATGAGTACTATTATTTCAATTGTCTTTAAAATACTTGCAATAATAATACCTTTATTAGTGGCTATAGCTTATTTAACTTTAGCAGAAAGAAAGGTATTAGGATATATGCAAGCACGAAAAGGACCTAACGTAGTTGGTGTTTATGGGATATTACAGCCTTTAGCTGATGGGTTAAAGTTATTCTCCAAAGAGATGGTTATTCCCAATCATGCTAATTTATCGGTTTATATTGTAGCCCCGATTTTGTCGCTTACCTTAGCTTTTTTGGCTTGGGGAGTTATTCCTTTTAACCCAGGTATTGTACTAGCTGATATTAATGTAGGAATCTTATACATATTTGCTATTAGTTCTATGGGGGTGTATGCTATCTTAATGTCTGGTTGGGGGAGTAATTCTAAATATGCATTCTTAGGGGCTATTAGAGCAGCAGCTCAGATGATTAGCTATGAGGTGTGTATAGGGCTCATCCTAATATCAGTAATATTATGTGCAGGTTCTCTTAATATTACTCAGATTGTTTTAGCTCAAGCCGAGATTTGGTATATAATACCTTTATTTCCAGCTGCCCTAATGTTCTTTGCTTCGGCATTAGCTGAGACTAATCGGGCCCCTTTCGATCTTACTGAGGGAGAATCAGAATTAGTATCTGGTTATAATGTAGAATATTCTAGTATGTCGTTTGCCCTATTCTTTTTAGCTGAATATGGCCATATTATTCTAATGAGCTGTTTGATGAGTCTGTTGTTTTTAGGTGGTTGGGCACCTTTCACAGGAATCCTGGGGATGGGTTGCTTAGGCCTTAAAACTACGGCAATAGTCTTCGTATTTGTGTGGGTACGAGCTTCTTTCCCCAGAATGAGATATGACCAACTTATGTACCTATTGTGGAAGTCTTATTTACCTTTCAGCCTTGGTTTAGTCGTTTTAGTTTCTGGTCTGCTGATAGGTTTGGATGCAGTGCCCTTTATGGGGGGCTAGCACTCAGCAGGACTGGCGCCCAGCAGGGTAGCAAGAGATGTTATCCTGACTATATTGGGTCATGGAATCACCAAACAAAATGTTACGAGTAAGAACTCAACATCCATTAATCTCTATTGTTAACGGGATGGTGGTAGATTTGCCGGCACCCTCTAATATTAGTTATTTATGGAATTTTGGGGTTTTATTAGGGGCTTGTTTAGGTATTCAGTTGATTACTGGAATATTTTTAGCCATGCATTATTGCCCTGATGTTAGCTTAGCTTTTGACTCAGTTTCCCATATTTTAAGAGATGTTAATTACGGTTTTATATTAAAGTACATTCATGCTAATGGAGCTTCATTATTCTTTCTCTGTGTGTATATACATATGGGTAGAGGACTCTATTATGGAAGCTACATGAAAATGGATGTCTGGAATTTAGGGGTTATAATATACTTAATAATGATGTTAACAGCCTTCTTAGGGTACGTATTACCTTGGGGACAAATGTCCTTTTGGGGGGCCACAGTTATTACTAACTTCTGTTCTGCTATACCTTATGTAGGCTCAGATATTGTTCAATGGATTTGGGGGGGATTTAGTGTGTCTAATGCGACTCTTAATCGTTTCTTCTCCTTACATTATCTTTTTCCCTTTCTTATAGTTGGACTAGCCATATTACATGTTATTAGTTTACATACAGACGGATCAAATAATCCTTTAGGAATTAGTTCTAATATAGATAAAGTTACCTTTCATGTTTATTATACTTATAAGGACTTTTTTGGAGTTATAATGCTTGGCGCTCTTTTAGTTATAATTAGCTACTTTATGCCCAATGTGTTAGGTGACCCCGAGAATTTCATTCAAGCTAATCCTTTAGTCACACCCGTTCATATACAACCAGAATGGTACTTTTTATTCGCATATGCTATTTTACGCTCTATTCCCGACAAGCTTGGGGGGGTCTTGGCTATGGTATTTAGTATTTTAGTGCTATTGTTATTGCCTTTTATTCACACTAGTAAATTAAGAGCCCTAACATTTAGACCTCTAGGTAAAATCGCATTTTGGTTTTTAGTCGCTGATTTTATGTTATTAACCTGGTTAGGGGCCAACCCAGTAGAGGAACCTTACGTTATGGTCGGTCAATTTGCCTCCCTATTCTACTTTTTTTACTTCTTAGTATTAATTCCCCTGTTAGGTTGGGTAGAAAACAAATTGCTCCGGATAAAATAATAAGGATCTAAGCGTAAATATGAATAGTCTATTTATGATATTCTCCTTAGGAATAGTCGGAGCTAGTCTTATGGTTATATCTACGCCAAAGCCTGTTTATTCAGTATTCTGGTTAGTTATGGCCTTTGTTAATGCTGCTGTTATGTTTATATCATTGGGATTAGACTATATAGGTTTAATATTTATAATTGTCTATGTAGGAGCTATCGCTATTTTATTCTTGTTCGTAATTATGTTAATTCAACAGCCTAATAAGGTAGATTCTCAGGATCACTCGCATTTCTTACCTGTAGGACTATCTGTGATATTCCTATTTTATAGCTTACTAACCAATAGCCCTAAATATATCAGCAATCCTGTTACAGGAACTGGGACTAACATAGGGGCAATTGGAAGCCACCTTTATACAACTTATTATGAATTAGTGTTAATTGCTAGTTTGGTGTTATTAGTCGCTATGGTCGGAGCCATATTATTAGCTCAGCAGCCAAATACACCTTCTTTATATAATTCCCACATAGCCCATGTAGAGACACGTAGTAGGCAAGACCTCTTCCTACAAATTAGCAGAAAGCACCTTTAGGTACCTTCTGGCCCGCACGTCTCCACTTGGGGGGTCGAGGAACATGGAGTTCAAAGGAATACTAATACTACTTATCATTAGTGGGACATTATCAACTGTAATTTTGGGGGCATCCTACCTCTTAGGAAATAAGCAACCCGATATGGAGAAAGTATCAGTATATGAGTGTGGGTTTGATCCTTTTGATAACCCGGGAAATCCCTTCTCTGTTAGATTCTTCTTAATCGGTATCTTATTTTTAATATTTGATCTTGAAATATCTTTCCTATTTCCTTGGGCTGTTACCTATATGGGCTTACCCCTATTTGGATATTGGATTGTTATGTTATTTTTATTTATTTTAACTTTAGGGTTAGTTTATGAGTGGATAGAAGGGGGCTTAGAATGGGAAAGCTAGCCCCCACTTATAAATCAGCGATAGCGCATGTCTTATTTAATATTATCAATTGTCATCTTATTAATTGGAATCTTAGGTATTATTCTTAATAGAAGCAATTTAATTATTATGTTAATGTGTGTGGAGCTAGTTTTACTGGCCTCTACTATTTTGCTTCTTTTTGAGTCTCGTGTGCTCTATACGCTTTTTGGTCAAATTTTTGCGATTATGATTTTAACTGTCGCAGCTGCCGAGTCTGCTATCGGTTTAGCCATTATGGTTAACTATTACCGTTTACGTGGTACAATTGCTGTTCGAGCCTTAAATTTATTAAGAGGTTAACTCCTAATTAAAAATGAACCAAATACCTATGCAATATTTTAACTTAATGGAGGAGAATTATTCTAAGTATGGGTTATCAGTAATCCAGCTTATCCAGATTGGTAAGTTCTATGAACTTTGGCATGAGCCCGATACTCCTAGTGCACAACAAACACTCTCTCAAGCTGAGTTATTGGGTGCTGGGGGGATTATAGAGACTATGGGGACTGAGGGGACACCTCCCATTGAACAAGTTGCTTCGTTACTTGATATGAGAATAATATCACCTGGTAAAAGATCTTTGCTTCAAATGGGATTTCCTATTTATTCCCTTACTACTTATCTAGGCACTTTGTTGGATAAAGGTTGGACTATTATAGTTATTGATGAATTAGCCACCGGTAAGTCGGGGCCCAAACAACGTGCAGTATCTCAGGTTTACTCCCCTAGTTGTAATTTAGAAGATTGTTCAGAATTATCTTATGTGATATCAATTTATTTAAAAGATGACTTATTAGGTATTACTTTATTTTCTGCCATGAATGGGCACAGCATAATGTTTCCTGTTTATTGGGCCGATAGAGATAAAGTGGCTCGGTTACTAATCAGCTATCATATTAAAGAGGTAGTAATTAGGGCGGACTTGGGGGCCAATTCCGGGATACTAAATGAGATATATGGCTTATTAATTGGCTGGAATCTATTCCCCTCTGAACCTAATGCTAGAATTGAAGTTATGGGGGAAACATTAACTTCTACCCCGTGCTATTTATCTTATAGATATGAAAATGATAATAAGGAGCGGCTTTTGCTTCACATTTATTTGGGGATTAATGAAGAGTGGTTTAACAAAAATTATCAAGAATACACCCTTAGTAAAATATTTAAGAGCACCTGGACAGAAGATGTCAATCAGGCAAATTTAATTAGCCTCTTAGGAACATTACAATTTATTAAAGATCGAAATCCTAATCTTATTAAGAATCTCCAACTTCCTGAGTGTTATAATTCTGTTATTAGTCCGCTAAATTTAATACTATGTAATCGAGCAGAATATCAATTAGACTTATTACCTAAAAAGGGCAAGCTGGGTGGTTTACTTAATCTAATTGATTATTGTTCTACTGCAATGGGTAAAAGACTACTCAAATTCAGACTTCTTAACCCCATCACAGATTATTCTGAATTGAACCTTCGTTATGAGGAGATTGCCACACTTAAACAACTACTTGATAAACAAATATTTGATAATTCCGAGTTAAAACAAATTAAAGATCTATCTTCTTTACATCGTCAATGGGCAATATGTGCTTCGAGTGAAACTACCTTGCCACCTAAAAAGTTGAATCAAATTTATCACTCTTATCTGTCGGCTAATAAATTAATAAGATCGTTACTTCCTTTATTGCGACTGCCCGCCTCAGTAGGACCTCAATTAGAATTGTTAATTAAGGAGATATATCAATTTTTCCAGGTAGATAATCTTTTGGGAGATTTTAAAGATATATTACAACCAACTGATAATCTAATTAACCTCCTCAGACAACAACAAGCTTTAAAGGCCCAACTTACAGAGTGGGCCGAACAAACTTCGAATATTGTATTTCAAGATACAACTTCTATAAAAGCTGAATATTTTAGTAAGGAGGGTTATGCCCTCTATATTTTATCTAAAAAATTAACTAAGTTAGAGCGTTACTTGGCTAATACCTCCCCCACAACCGACCCCCTTATTATACTGGGTAAAAGAGGAAATTATCACATAATTACTGGTTCCGCCATTCTTAGAGTATCAATTGAATTAAACTTATTAGAAGAGCAAATTGATACTTATGTCAAACAAACTTATAACAAGGAACTTAAAAGACTATATTTCAGTTATTCTGAGTTGTTTTTACCTTTAGAGAACATAATTTCTAGATTAGATGTTGCATTAAGCGGGGCCATTGTGTCTACCAAGTTTAATTACACTAAACCTTGCTTATTAACAACTGGCCAAAGTTCTACTACTTATGAAAAAGCTAGGGGGCTAATAGAAGCAATTAATTTACGACATCCATTAATAGAACAGTTAAATACCCAGGAAGAATGTGTAGCTCATGATATTAGTTTAGAGGATAAAGGAATGTTAATATTCTCAGTAAATGGTGCGGGCAAGTCTACTTTGCTTAGGGCGATAGGGGTTAACGTGATTCTGGCTCAGGCAGGAATGTATGTAGCTGCAGACTCATTTAAGTTAAGACCTTACCACTATTTAGTTACTCGTATTTTAGGGGGAGATGATCTTCATAAAGGTCAAGGTACTTTTGAGGTCGAGATGAGAGACCTCTCAACTATATTAAAACTAGCTAATTATAACAGTTTAATATTAGGTGATGAGATTTGCCACGGAACAGAAGTTAGCTCGGGATTAGCAATATTAGCTGCAACAATTGAAAGATTGACAGCTGTACAAACTAGTTTCGTTCTTTCTACTCACCTACACCAAGTTTGTTCTCTAATTGATTCACCAGTTCGGTATTATCATCTATCTGTTATTCAGCGAGAAGATTTGGGCATAATTTATGAACGTAAATTGAAGCCTGGTCCGGGGCCCTCTCAATATGGCATCGAAGTTATGGGGCAGATAATTAATGACAAAGAATTTTATACTAATGCTTTGAAATATCGCAGACTTATTAATTGGAAGTCACCACGGCCCCGAAGTAAGTCTAGTTCTTTGACAGTATTCCGTCCTTCTAAATATAACTCTAAAGTTTTTATTGACTCGTGTGAAATATGTGGGACTCCAGCGGAGGCCATCCATCATATTAAGTCTAAGAGATTATGTGGGGGGCACTCTTTCAATTTGAATCGGAGGTCTAATTTGGTGCCAGTATGCTCAAGTTGTCATTTAGATATTCATAGAAATAAAATCTCTATTTTAGGCTGGAAGAGAACGCCAGCACATAAGAAATTATATTGGGTCTATCTTAATGAGTCTTTAGATAGTGGAACTGAGTAA